TAGCCGGCTTTTCTCTATTTATTTTCTTCTAGTTTTTACATGATTGAGAATGCCCTTTTGAAACCCGAAATCAAAGAAGATTGTGAAAAATATATATTTTTTTTTAATCTTATAGGAACTTCCAACTATGCCATGAAAAGAATCCCTTTTATCTATTTTTTATCTATATAGAATATATATAGAATAGAAAGGTCTGGATATTTATTCATCTAATTATTATTTAGAGTACAAGTACACTACTTCCGTAAACTTCGCTTCATTTATTATTTAGTTCAGTTTTAGTTTAGGTTTATTCTGTAAAATGAAATTTCATCAATAAGAATTCAATATAAATAAGAATAAGGAGTCTTTATGTCGCGTTACCGGGGACCTCGTTTCAAAAAAATACGCCGCCTGGGAGCTTTACCGGGACTAACTAATAAAAGGCCTAGAGCCGGAAGTGATCTTAGAAACCAATCACGTTCCGGTAAAAAATCTCAATATCGTATTCGTCTAGAAGAAAAACAAAAGTTGCGTTTTCATTATGGTCTTACAGAACGACAATTACTTAAATACGTTCGTATCGCCGGTAAAGCCAAGGGGTCAACAGGTCGGGTTTTACTCCAATTACTTGAAATGCGCTTGGATAACATCCTTTTTCGATTGGGTATGGCTCCGACTATTCCTGGAGCCCGTCAATTAGTTAACCATAGACATATTTTAGTCAATGGTCGTATAGTAGATATACCAAGTTATCGCTGCAAACCCCGAGATATTATTACGGCGAGGGATGAACAAAACTCTAGAGCTCTGATTCAAAATTCTTTCGATTCATCCTCTCAGGACGAAATGCCAAAACATTTGACTCTTCAACCATTCCAATATAAAGGATTAGTCAATCAAATAATAGATAGTAAATGGGTCGGTTTGAAAATAAATGAATTGCTAGTCGTAGAATATTATTCGCGCCAGACCTAAACCTAACGAAAATAAAAAAAATCACAAGGGGTCGGACAATTTTGATCCCTTTCGTCGAAGTAAATTAACCTAAGGTTAAGATAAATAAGGGTTTGATCCGGATTTTTCTCCCATTTAGGTATCATAGAGAACGAGAGATAAGTTTTCATTCCTTGTCTACTCTTTTCCTTTCAGTATTTTCTATGCCACAGCAATTAGGAATAAAAATTTTATATCAAAGAAAGGTCTAACTGTTGTGTTGGAATATAAATATAATTTTATATAGTGCTAGTTTACTCTTTTGGTTAGTAAGATCAGTGAATTAGATGAAGGTACGGAAAGAGAGGGATTCGAACCCTCGGTAAACAAAAGCCTACATAGCAGTTCCAATGCTACGCCTTCAACCACTCGGCCATCTCTCCTACATAATGATTATGACCCAAAAACCGAGTGAATAGCGAGCCGGTACTAGTATATTTTTGGATAGGAACGACCAATCAATTCAAATTATAACTATAAAAATAGATAAATTTTCATCAAAGTCAAAGAAATATCTTTCTTTTGAGGTTATGCGGATAAATAGAAAATAAAAAAACTGTTAGAAAGATTCTATTCATGTTTGCAAAACCAAAAAAGCCTTCGCCTCTTTTTCTGTTATTTTATAACGGTACCTGAGGCAATCACTAAATTATAACGAATCAGCTGATTCATAGGTCTATTTTTGCACTTCGGTTAATGGATCTACGATTCTATTTATACTATGATTCCATATCTTAAGAATTCTCAAATTCCTTTCCAGTCCAGTTTTATAGTTCTCTCTCAACAACAAACCCTACCCTGCAGATCTATTACAAATATTCATAAAAAATATATATATATATATATATAGTTGATTGTATAGTGTATACCTCCTATGCATACAAAATAAAACAGGCGGGTTTTTTCATCGTAGAATGGTTATTCAATCCTTTTTTTTTTTTTATTCCTGTCAAAAAAGAACAATTTGAATAAATATAAATACAGGTCCCATATCTTTTTCTTAATGAATCCGTTTTTATGTTATTTCGTACTGTACAATTATTTTCTTTGTGGGATCGGTTTACCATGAGAGGTAATGAGAATAATTATAGAATGGATTGCTACCTATGCCTAGATCGCGGATAAATGGAAATTTTATTGATAAGACCTTTTCAATTATAGCCAATATCTTATTACGAATAATTCCGACAACTTCAGGAGAAAAAGAGGCATTTACCTATTACAGAGATGGTGCGATTTGATTCTTTTTTTTATTGCTCTCAATCTTACGAGAAAGACACATGATTTGGGATCGGGATATAAATAAAAATTTTGAAAAAAAAATCTACGCTTGTTGGAGGTAAAGTTTGGAAATAGAACAACTCCTTCTGTCGTGTATCCTCCATTAATGTAACCTCGGATGCTATGGTTTAATTGTCGACTCTAGTATTGAGCGAAAGGCTACACCTATAGGTTCTGTATTTACAGGTCAATCCTACTCCACCAGTACCAATAGGCCACATAGGGGAAGAAGCACTACACCTAG